TCCTGAATACCATGATTTAATGCCAAAGAATTTCCGGCCGTTACCATGTAGTATTCATCTATGCTTGGTGATAAATAAACCACCCGTACCCCCTTTGAGCTTTCAGAAATTTCATAAAATGGTCTTTCTAAAGACCCCCAATGACCAATCCTCGCATGAATTGCTAAAGATCCAATGAGTCCAACATTGATTCCTTCAGATGTGTCAATTGGGCAAATACGCCCATAGTGACTAGGATGGATATCGCGTATCCGAAAACTCGCAGTTCTCCCTGTCAACCCCCCAGGACCCAAATAACTTGATTTTCGCCCATGAACTATTTGTGTCAATGGATTTGTTTGATCCATAACTTGAGATAAGGGGTGTAGGCCGAAAAAGGATTCATAAGTGGTTGTTAATGCAGTTGAAGTTACCAAATTATGAGGAGTCGGTATCCATTTTTGCCTAATCGCTCCACCTATAGTTCCCCGAACCGCATTTTCTAAACGAATCATAGCCAATCCGAATTGATCTTGTAAAAGATCCGCTACAGAACGAATACGTTTATTTTTCAAGTGATTCAGATCATCAAGTGTACCCATTCCAAATTTCATTCCGATCAAGTGATCCGCAGCTGCCAATACATCCCGCGGTAACAAAAATGTAATGTGCTGAGGTATATCAAGATTAAGTCTCTGATTCATATTTCGTCGCCCAATCTTTCCTAATTCACATCTTTGTTGAAAAAATTTCTTTTGTAATTCCTTACATAAGGACTCAGAAAATACCGGATCCCCCCCCACACAAGCAAATTGTTGATAAAACTCCAAAATGGCATTTTCTTTTGACCCAATTTTTTCTTTTTCCTTATCATTCGGAAAAGACAAGAAAATTTCAGGGTAGCATACATTATCTATAATTTCTCTTAGATTCGAACCCATAGCTGATGATGGAACTAGAATAGATATTTTTTGTTTCCTGCTCACACGCGCCCATATCCTTGCTTTTCTATCAATCTCTAATTCTGATCTTCCTCCCCAATCTGATATTATGGTACCGGTATAGACCGGAATTCCCCTATGGTCCAATTCTGAACGGTAATAAATACCGGGACTTTGCAATATTTGATTGATCACTATTCTGTATATTCCATTTACTATAAAGGTTCCCAGGGAATTCATTAGAGGAATGTTTCCAATAAATATGGTTTGTTCTTGCATATCCCTACCCGTTTTCCAAATTAATCCCGCGGGTACATATAATTCAGAACAATATGTGAGCGATTCACGCACAGCATCTCTTTCTTTTATTAAAGGTTCTACCAATTGATATGTTTCCACAAATAATTGAAATTCAATTTCTTGATCTGTATCTTCAATTTTTGGAAACTTATAAAGTTCTTCCGTCAAGCCCTGATCAATGAATCTACAAAATCCTTCAAATTGTATCTGACTAAACCCAGGTATTGTAGACATTCCCTCATTTACATCTTGAAACATCTTTATTTTAGTTTCCCATTTATCGAAAAAATCCCATGCATTGGCTCATTCTTCCATCGAACCATATGGATTTATCTAGCAATGATGGAATATAGATTCTGTTTACGGAATCGCATGAAATTTTACCCAACTTCATATATGTAATGTATGAAATACGGTATGATATGAGCAGAGAAATCCAAATAATTTTCTACTTAAAATTTAAATTCGAATTTCTAACAAATACAAATGGAAATGACTTGATAAAAAATTCCTGAAAAAAAAAAATTCTGCTGCTTAGGTTTATGTTATGGAGTCTTGTATACAATATAAAAAGATAAAAAGTGATCAAAAATTCACCTATTATTCTGATAATACACTCTGATTGAATACCAAAAAAGTAAAGGGACTCCGAATTTTTAATCTCTTCCCTATAAATGCGATAAAGACAGAAAAGATTCGCAGAGAGGAGAGACATTGTGACCCATTTGTTATGTTAGTCAAATTCGCGGAATACTAATGTAGTGCGCAAGAGGGGTTGTATTTATTAATAACACACAGGTCTGATTATGCGCATATCGCCTATCTAAGTTCTACTTTACTTGGGACAACATGACATGAAACGTGCTATATCCTAAATGATTTTTGATATTCAACAGATTCAATGAAAAATTGAAGCATGGTAATTCCCTTTTCCCTTCCTTAATTCCCCTTATTTCGCTTATAGACATATATAAATAAGAGAGCGTGTTAGGTATATCTGTGTAAAAATTGATGTTCTGGGGTTTACATATACACATAATTGTTGTTATAATTGTAATTGAAAAGTTTTTTATTTGAAAATAGTGGAAATTTACACTAATTAGTTGCATATCAATTGAATTTTCTTAATACTCACTTTTCTTATAACATTAAGGAAACAAACGCAATTTGAGATCCAAGAACTGAAGGCACAGTCAATAGTTAATGGTTCCTATTTCCATTTCATTTTTGATTCTGTAACTGAAAAGCCACATTCTCTCTTTCAATAGAAAGCAAAGGGAGGGTTGGCGTTGTGTAGTTGGAAATTTGAGATACTCTACAATTAATTCAAAGGAAGCCACCGGTTCCAATAAAAGGGCGAGGTTTCTTTTAGGTTTATTAGAATAGAAAGGGGGTAAGAAAAACGGGATTCAAGATGCAAATCCAATCAAAAAATGGAATAGTTCTATCTATTTTTTTTCCGTTTTGGCGGCATGGCCGAGTGGTAAGGCGGGGGACTGCAAATCCCTTTTTCCCCAGTTCAAATCCGGGTGTCGCCTGATCAATAAAAACTAGAAATCCTTTTGTTGGTAGTATAAAAATCGACAAATTCTTGCCCATCAAAAGCAAGGGAAAAGGGCTAGAACGGCCGATACGTGCTCAAAATAGGGAGGTTCTATATCTATAAAAAATGTTAATCCTAATCCTTACGACTAGGGTTCAAGGAAGGGTTTTAGTATAATAAAAGGGCTAGTCTATCAAGACTTTCATTACTAGTGTAGCGTCTACTGACCGAGTCTTGAGTTAGATAGTCAAACGGGGAATCAAACAAATTAAATTAGTAGTGGTGTAAAGGGCATAAGATACTTTGTATACAGACTCACAAAAGTCTCCGAATGTTCAGACATTCACTCAATATTGGATTGGATGGATAATTGGCTTTTCGTAGAATCAAATCAAAGTTTTTTTTTTTTTACTTTTAGTTTCGGTAACCCCCAGGGAAAGGTAGAATGTAATGGGTGGTCTCCCGACTGTCTCTGTGCAACAATCGGGAAAAATAAGTAAGGATTAGAGCAAAGAAGGGATAGAAAAATCTGAGATATTTTGATCTATCTGGATTGTCTTTTTTATGTCTTTCGCTTATGAAGATCAATAAAAAACAATAGGGCTTACTATTCCTACGTGTTCCATTACGAACATTCCTTTCAGTTTTCTAATTCCAAAGAGTAACTGTGCTCTTGCTTGGGCTTAAGACTTCCCAAATTCACCGGAAATCATATAAAAACTTGGTATGGGTGGATTTATTGGATTGGTTTATCAATTGTCTTCCTTCGGTCAGAATCCCTTTTTGACTCTGCGCCATTGATTCCATTATTATTAGTGATCAATAATCACTAATAGAAGAATTTCTTCATATTCATAGAGATAGGGGACATAATTCACATGGATATAGTAAGTCTTGCTTGGGCTGCTTTAATGGTAGTCTTTACATTTTCCCTTTCACTCGTAGTATGGGGAAGAAGTGGACTCTAGAGTCATTAAAAATTGAATTGAGTAATCAAACTGTATCAATAGTTTCAGAGATCATTCTGCAAGGCGTTTTTCATTTTAATAAAAAAGACTCCCATTTCCAAATTCTACAGGAATTCAGTACCAGTAAAAGTAGAGTAATATATGAAGAATAACCTTTCAATTAAACAAAAATTTCAATGATTCCCATGTTCGTATTTTCAAAGTAAAAGGGATATACATGAAATTTTCGAAAAAAAAAAATGATTCCGAAGAGTAAAAGTGGACATTCGATTATCGGATTGATGGAATCACGACAAATCAAATGGATGTAGCAAAGAATTAGACTAAAATTGAGGGGCTCCTTCCATTTATATGTACTTATATGTACATTACACATATGTGATTTATGTGTACCTGGATGAATATACATATTTTAGATGGATCTATAATAAAAAAGCCTATATTTTTTTTACAGTCTAACTTTTTACAATGATACGATAGATAGTATGGTAGAAAGGTTCCGATATTTCTTTCTACCATACTATCAGATCTCCTATACTGTTGATTCTAATCCATTCATCTCAATCAAGACGTGGGATTTGAATCTCCTTTCATTTATTCCATTAATTAATTAATTATAAGAACTGACAAGTCAAGCTTGATTTTAATTTTAATCATTTTGACTGACCGTTTTTACATAAATAATAAGTAAAAAAGCAGTAGGAATTAGAATGAACAATGCAGTAGCAATAAATGCGAGAATATTTACTTCCATAATTTTATCGTTTTTTTTTTACTTCACAATAACTCGGGATCTAATCCCATAGAGATTCTAAGTCTTTCTCCTGTAAATTCCAGGGGATGCAATTCATCCCGATGATATTAAACCGATGATATTAAATCGGATTAATATTATGAATAACAATATCTGAGCTATCAAATCTATTTATCGTCGAGAATTTAATAGTATAACATATGAAGATCTTTTATACATACGGAATGGAATTCCTGATCCAATCAAGAATCCCGTTGAATTTTTCATTCTTTGTTTCTTTTCTATACCCTCCCATTTTCTTTATAGAAAGAAAATCAAATAATGAGGTATCATCTGACCCATCTTACGCTTCGATTGGTCACAAACCAATCCATATAGTAGAAATAAAAGAAAAAAAAAAAAAGAAGCAAAGCAATTAAGTTTGAAACTCAGTTTTTTATAATCTAATTTCCTTAGAAGACAAAGAGGTTTGATAAAGATCGGTCCCGGTCTAAGAAATATTACTATTTCGACAAAATTACTATTCCATATTTGAAGCTTTCTTCGATAGGACCATTCAAAGAAATAGGAATAAAAAGAGATTATTCATTCCTTTACTAAGCTAAGACTTAGAGTGATAGATCTTTGTTTGATCTTTCTTTTTTTAATATCTTTTTGCCTTGGATTGATACTAGGACACACATAGAATCTCCAAAATTCGGTGTGCAATTTAATTTGACTGAAATAGATAGATTTTTCCAATTGGGAATTGGGGTTATACAAACTCGGAGCTAGAAAGGGAGGTACTTTTTAGATTAAAAGTATTCCGACGGGGTAACTAAGGTTAAGTTCATTTTCTATCTACAATATAATAAAAAAATCCCAATTTGTGTATGTGCTCCAGGAAAACAAATGGGTATTCTATTCCATGGATCGGGAGCAAGCGAAAAATCCAGACAAGAACACCATCTCTTGGAATCCTGCATTATAGTGCTACCAACAATTGTACCAATCTACATATGTCTCTCCCTCATCAATCGGTACTAATTAAATTTAAATTAATTAAAATTGCCATATTGTATTTGTTCAATAAGAAATGTAAAACGATAAAGGAAAGAAAAAAGAAATAAGAATCCCAGACTGGAAATTAGATTATGCTTCGTGTCCCCCCTTCACAGAAAATAGAGAGATGAATTGATGGATTCACCAGATTCTAGGTCGGGACTGACGGGGCTCGAACCCGCAGCTTCCGCCTTGACAGGGCGGTGCTCTGACCAATTGAACTACAATCCCAGAAAAATGAGGTGTACAACATACATATTTTCAAAAATTTCATTCAAAATTAGTTCAATTCTAGCTAGAATCGTCGTATTGTAACAGAGCAACGAGTGATATATTCCTATCCACACGAATATGGACTTTAGCGCGAACGACACAGATTGCTAGTAATTCTATTGTAAAATTGTATCAAATCAATTGAAAATAGCTATTTTTTTTTTTTTTTTTTTTACAGATCATAATATGAATCTAGATCATAAAAAAGATCAGAATTCTAATATGTGGGAACCTTTAAAACTAAATTAAATAGGGGATAGAAAAATGAAATGGATTCTTTTCTTTATTCCTCCGTATCGGACGTTTCTGTAGAAAAAATTGTATATCATCTCATGATGGATCGGCAAATTTTTGGGCCGAGCTGGATTTGAACCAGCGTAGACATATTGCCAACGAATTTACAGTCCGTCCCCATTAACCACTCGGGCATCGACCCAGGAAGAATCAATTCTAGACTTATTGATAATCCATGAGCAACTCCCTTTTGTAGTACCCTACCCCCAGGGGAATTTGAATCCCCGCAATCTCCTTGAAAGAGAGACGTCCTGACCACTAGACGATGGGGGCATACCTGCCCGATCGCCACCATACTATGCTCATAGTATGAACAGTTTTTTGTAATTGTCAATATAATGTAATGGTGTGAATAAGCCCAAGGAAGCTTTCCACCTTTCAGGATTCCTAGAATTTTTTTTTTTTATTTTTCACTCAGGGTTCACAAACCATTCCCTATAATTATATAGAATTAATGAAGTATAGGATCCCTTCAGGGAGTGATTTGTCCGGCAAAAAAAAAAAAAAGATTAAACTTCATTTTTCAATTCAACTTTCACTCATTGAGTCAGGCATTGTTAAGATAACATATGCCTATCTCGATCTCAGACTAAGACAGGAAATTAAGAAACGCTAGAAAGTTTCTATATAGTTTGGTTCCGGGTATGAGTTCAATCTATTCATCACATGATTCGATAAAATAGAAAATATCTTGGGTCTATAGTCGAATTTTGTATCAATCAATTGAATCTCGTTCCGATGAGGGTTAATAAAAAATAAAGCAAAGTAATTAGGTTTTATCCCGGACTTCCTAAAAAAAATTATTGTTTCTGAATGAAACACTATGGAAACATATACATATATATCTCTCCATATATTATATACATAGGTACATGCAGTAAATTCATAGTGGCTAGTGTCTCACTCAGGAATTGATTCAAAAGGGCCCCTTTAACTCAGCGGTAGAGTAACGCCATGGTAAGGCGTAAGTCATCGGTTCAAATCCGATAAGGGGCTTTTTCCACAAAACTCCAGTCTGAGTCTTTATTTTGTAGTTTTGTAGTAGAGAATAGGAATATTGTTGATATTTGTAATAAAAAAAGTAAACATCTGCATAACATAATAAGTTATTATTCTAAAAAAATGAGTCAATTATTTAAATATAATAAGTTATAAGGTATACTATAGTAGTATCATTAAAAAGTTGAACATTTGTTCATTATAATGATAAGTCATCCCACTATTTGAGAGGATGACTATGTCACTACAAGCTCTATCACGGTTCATTCTTCAAGATTATTGGTTCGGGGACATAGATATTCTATCTCCCCAATCCCAATTATGAATTAATAAATATTCCCACTTTTTTATTATTCCAAAAAATTCATCGTCAAATCAAGATAAGAAATCAACAAAAAAAAAAGAAAA